CCGAAGTGATGGAAAAGAAAGAATCTCTTTTACGTATCCGCCTAGCTTGTCAACTTTTGGAGAAATGATACAAAGAAGGATGTCCTTGCCCACACTAGAAAAACTCTCTTCGGATGAACTGTACAATCATTGGGTTTATACTAACCAACACAAAAATAACAACTTAAACACCGAGTTTTTAAATAGAATTGAGGCTCTAGATACGGGATTTTTTTCTCTAGATATACTCGAAAAAAGTACGAGATTGTGTAATGATAAGACTAGAAAAGATTACTTGCCTAAAATGTATGATCCCATTTTGAATGGGTCATATCGTGGAACAATCAAAAAAAAATTTTCACCCTCAATCATAAATAAAATTTCGTTAGAAAATTTCATAGAGACAATGGAAATTAATAAGATTCATAGTATCCTTCTTCCTGATACTGATTACCAAGAGTTTGAACAGAAAATAGGCCGATTTGATAAAAAAACTTTTTCAGCGGAAAATCGTCATTTCTTTACTTTAATCAGTAAATTGGATAGAGAATCGGGATCGAGTTTAAATTGGAAGGGCCTCTCTTTATTTTCAGAAAAAGAACAAGGAAGGATTGGTTCAGAAAAAAGAGCCAAATTTTTCAAATTTGTATTGAATACAATTCTAACTAGCCCTAATGGTAAAAAAACAAAACAAAAATTTTTAATAAAAGAAATCAGTAAAAAAATCCCTCGATGGTCATACAAATATAAATTATAAATATAAATAAAATCTTATAGATTATAAGATCTAAATTAGATTATAAGATATAAATCAAAAAAGTAGTAAATTACTAAAAAGATTGATACAAAAAATAAATACAAGAAAAGATAAGAAGAGATGCGCCCGCCACTTACAGATTTTATACCTTCGCCTACAAAGAAACTCAAAACGCCAACTCCATTAGTAATTCCATCGATTACTCGTCTATCAAAAAAAGAAGTTAACTTGTACAATCCTCTTATTCCCCCGGTAAAAAATCTTGCATAAAAAGCATCTATGTAACCACGATTATATGACCAATCATATATCCCATTTATTGTTTTGTCCAAAATAACTCTCTTAGAACCTGTTTTCACAAAGGAGTTAATTAAGTCCCAATTTTGTAAAGATGAATAAACAGGTTTATATAAAAAAGAGGCTATAAATATTCCAAAAAGGGCTATACTAACTGAAAAAAGAGCATTTTCGAAAAATTCATACCAATCTATTGAATTATTCAAATTTTTATGTAAAAGATTTATAGACGGAGTTAACCATTTTGATAATATGTCCAAATACAGCCCTTCTTGATTGAAAGGAATTCCTAGGGATCCAACGAACAACGTAAATAAAACCAATAAAAGTATAGGAAATAACATAGTATTATCTGATTCATAAGGATACGCAAAAAACTTATTATTTCCAAAACGGGTAATAGTAAGAAAAGGTTGTGTGATGTTTCTTGGATTCTGATCAAGCCGATACGTTTTTTTTGAAAAAAAAGAAGAAATCTCATAATTATTCATTGTTAATAACGCTAATAAACGGAAATTTTTGTTAATTCTTTTTGAACCTTCTTTACCCCATAGAGATATTGAATAGAAGGGGGTATTTTTTTTGCCACTGAAATTTTGAAAATGAACATTTAAATGTCCTTCAAAAGTAAGTAAATAGATTCGAAACATATAAAATGCGGTTAATCCCGCTGTAAACCAAGGTATTATTGCGAAAGTTGGTGAATACAACCAAGTATCATTAAGAATTGCATCTTTGGACCAAAAACAAGCAAGAGGCGGAATACCACAAAGAGAAAGTGTACCTAATAAAAAGGATATTTTGGTAATTGGAACATGCTTTGTTAAACCTCCCATAAAAACCATATTCTGACTTTTATTTGGAGAATATCCAACAAGAGTTTCCATTGAATGAATAACGGATCCGGATCCTAAAAACAATAATGCTTTCGAATAAGCATGAGTAATCAAATGAAATAAAGCACTTCGATAAGACCCCATACCTAGAGCTAACATCATATAACCTAATTGAGACATTGTGGAATAGGCTAAACCTCTCTTAATGTCTTTTTGAGCAAGGGCAAAAGTAGATCCGAATAATATTGTTATTATTCCCACCAAGGAGATGAAATTCATTATGTGAGGGATGACTATGAAAAGAGGAATAAGCCGAGCTACAAGAAAAATGCCCGCGGCTACCATAGTAGCAGCATGTATAAGAGCCGAAATAGGAGTAGGCCCCTCCATGGCATCCGGCAACCATACATGAAGAGGAAATTGTGCAGATTTAGCAACCGCACCGGCAAATAATAGAACGGCACACAAAGTAACAAATAAAAAATTTACTTCATTATGATTATTAGAAATAAAGTTATTGAATATTTTGAATAAATCTCGAAATTCGAAACTCCCTGTTATCCAATAAAAACCTAAAATTCCTAATAATAAACCAAAATCTCCAACACGATTAGTTACAAATGCCTTTTGGCAAGCATTTGCCGCAACAGGCCGTGTGAACCAAAACCCTATTAATAGATACGAACATATTCCGACCAATTCCCAAAAAATATAAATTTGTATCAAATTAGAACTAGTAACTAATCCTAACATGGAAGTACTGAAAAAACTCATATAAGCGAAAAATCTCAAATATCCTTGATCATAAGACATATAATTATCACTATAAACAAGAACCATAATTCCAATAGTAGTGATTAATATTGACATAATAGAAGTAAGTGGGTCGATCAAGTAACCGAATTCTAAAGAAAAATCATTATTGATGATCCAAGACCATACATATTGATAGATATAACTCCCATTTATTTGTTGAATAGACAGATTGATCGAAAAAGTCATGACTATACTTAACAATAAAACACTTTGAAAAGCCCACATACGGCGAAGGCTTTTTGTTGCCGACGGAAAAAGAAGAAGTCCCACTCCTATTAACATAGGAACTGGAAGTGGAAGGAAAGGTATTATCCACGCATATTGATAGGTCTGTTCCATAAAAAAGTTTTTTATTCTTAATTAATTGTTTCCGATTTACCGGATCCTACCCCCTTTTCAATTTCAAAAGGAGTCAATAAAAAAATAAAGAGATGCACTAACTTAAAGAAAATTTTCGAATTTTATATATTCTTACTTATTCTGAGTCTTTCCAAAACACTTCAAATATTCAAATCAATAAGTTACAATTGGGCAACTGATACGACCAACTTGCTCATAAAGTGAATACTTAGTTATTAACAAATCTTTTTCTTAAAATACCGAAAATTAAAAAATTAGAATTATTATTAGATGACTTTATATTCATAAAGTCAGTATAAAAAATTACACTAAAAAAAGTACTTGATTCTGATATGAATCATAGGATTAACAAAGGTAAAAGGTTGTACTAATGCAATAAGAACTCGCTTTTTAATTAGTTTGTTCCAAATCATTAACGAGTTTAATTATCAAATTGATTATTTTCCATTTCGATAAAAAATATTTTTAGGAAACGTTATAATATCTGACATTATATATAAGATTTATTAGACATTTATTGAAAGGGCGTAAAAAAAAATTAATAATAAAAATCACTAAAATTTCTTTTATCAAACTATGTTTCTTTTAACAGATTAATTACTTTATTAATTACTTTAATGACTAGTTTGATTCCAAATTTAAAATGGAATTTGGGAGTAGTCTTTCCTCAAGTTTGACCAATTAATAGAAAATAAAAAAGATGAAAGTTTTCATTAGTCAATGGGATTCTTAAATTCTTCGGTGTATTTTATTCTGTATAACTTCAATTTCGAATAAAAAAATGGATAGAGTTAGAAATGTAAGGTCTTTTTTAGATTCTTTGTCCCACTAAATTATATTTCTTATTTCTATAGTACAATAGCGGATTCTATAGATATAGATGTGAATCATAAAGAACAACAAATAAAGATACTAATCAATAAAATAAATAAAAAGAGTCTTTCTTACGAATATTCTATGTATATAGAAAAATCTTTTGTTGAAAAAAATGACATATCATGCTCTTTTTATTTTTCTAGTAATATTTTGTATAATTTTTGTATATCTCTTATCTATATTTTTTTGTTTTCTGAAGATAATATTATCTAGAGAATAACTAGATAATGAATAGATTCGTTTTGACCAATAGATGTCTTTCACATCCAACTATAACAACGAGTAACCTCTTTATTTTAAAATGGCAGTTCCAAAAAAACGTACTTCTATATCAAAAAAGCATATTCGTAAAAATATTTGGAAAGGGAAGGGGTATTGGGCAGCCTTAAAAGCGTTGTCATTAGGGAAATCTCTTTCTACCGGAAACTCAAAAAGTTTTTTTGTGCGACAAAAAAATAAGTCATAAAATAAAACATTGGAAGAATCTGAATTGAAAAATAGGCTCATTTACTTCTTAATATAAAATTAACAAACCTGTTGTTTGGGTCTAATCATAACTTGCTTCACTCTTAGGATATGTATAATAAGAATTCTTCGGTTTAGGAGTTAGTAAATTCTAAAAAACTTTTGAAAAACGAATAAAGACAAGATACAAGGCTTGAGCCTTTTGAGTTTAGTATATTTTTTTGGGGGTGGGGAGTCTTTTTTCCCCATCAACCTATTTATCACAATTACAAGAATCGAAGTTTTTCTATATCTATAGAAGGGTAAATAAAAGAAGAAGGGTAAATAAAAGATCTTTAGTTAAAATTCATACATCGTTGAAACTTATTGATTCCTTTTTTTTTTTACTTTTTGTGTAACTTTATGACTTTTTATTTCTATGAATTAAAATATTAAGTATCTCCCAGATTTCTGCCGCTTTCAACCCAACCGACAAAAGCATGGAATTTTTTGTCCGAAGAATGTGTAAGTTTTGAGTAAAAAAATAGGTCTATTTTGTGTTCATTGATAAAATACATTTTTTTTCACTCTTAGGAAAGAATTTAAATGAAAAAAATTTCATGAAAAAAAATATT